TTCCAAGGCAAGGATTCAACAATCACTTAAACAAAATCACGGAACTATTAGTACGTTATTGAATAGAAATAAGGAATGTCAATTTTTGCTAATTTTGTCATCATCTAATTGTTTTCGAATGGATGCATTCAATCATGTAAAAGATCACAATGTAATAAAAGAATCCATTAAAAGAGATCCTATAATTTCAATTCAAAATTCGTTGGGCCCATTAGGAACAGCCCTTCAAATTGCAAATTTTGATTTATTAAACCATTTCAATTTAATAACTCATAATCAGATCTCCATAACTAAATATTTGAAACTTGACAATTTAAAAGAGACTTTTCAAGTACTTAAATATTATTTAATGGATGAAACCGGGAGAATTGTTAATCCCGATCCATGCAGTAAGAGTGTTTTGAATGCATTCACTTTGAATTGGTATTTTCTCCATCATAATTATCATCCTAATGATTGTGAATCTTTCTTCACAATAATTATACTGGGACAATTTATTTGTGAAAATGTATGTATTGCCAAAAGCGGACCACATCTAAAATCGGGTCAAGTTATAATTGTTCACATTGACTCTGTAGTAATAAGATCGGCTAAGCCTTATTTGGCCACGCCAGGAGCAACCGTTCATGGCCATTATGGAGAAATCCTTTACGAAGGAGCTACATTAGTTACATTTATATATGAAAAATTGCGATCTGGTGATATAACGCAGGGTCTTCCAAAAGTGGAACAAGTGTTAGAAGTACGTTCAATTGATTCAATATCGATAAACCTAGAAAAGAGAGTTGAGGGTTGGAATGAGTGTATAACAAGAATTTTTGGAATTCCTTGGGGATTCTTAATTGGTGCTGAGTTAACTATCGTGCAAAGTCGTATCTCTTTGGTTAATAAGATCCAAAAAGTTTATCGATCTCAAGGGGTGCAGATACATAATAGGCATATAGAAATTATTGTACGGCAAATAACATCAAAAGTATTGGTTTCAGAAGACGGAATGTCTAATGTTTTTTCACCCGGAGAACTAATTGGATTGTTCCGAGCAGAACGAACGGGACGCGCTTTAGAAGAAGCCATCTGTTACCGACCCATATTATTGGGAATAACGCGAGCATCTCTGAATACTCAAAGTTTCATATCCGAGGCGAGTTTTCAAGAAACTGCTCGCGTTTTAGCAAAAGCTGCTCTCCGCGGTCGTATCGATTGGTTGAAAGGCCTAAAAGAAAACGTTGTTCTAGGCGGTATGATACCCGTCGGTACCGGATTCAAAAGATTCGTGCAAGGCTCAAGGAAACATAAAAAGATGCCTTTGAACAGCAAAAAGAATAATTTATTCGAGGGGGAATTTAGAGATAGAGATTTTTTATTCCACCAGAGAGAGTTATTTGATTCTTGCATTTCAAGAAATTTCTATGATACATCAGAATAAGCATTTCTAGGATTTAATGATTCCTAAGAGCGGATTCATCCTTTTATTTTATTTTAATTAATCGTGGTCCTGTGATTTGTTTCATGTGATTTATTAATAGTAATAAAGAAAATAAGGAATAGAATGAAATTAATTGCTTGGATCGTATATCAACATCCAATCTCCGGGAAAATATAAGGTTCCATCGGAACAATTATTTATTTCAGGGTACCCCCTCTCTCTTTTTCTTTGTTTGAAAAAGAAAGAGAGAGAGAGAGAGGAAGTGTGGGTAGAAATGATAAAAAGATATTGGAACATTAATTTAGAAGAGATGATGAAAGCGGGAGTTCATTTTGGTCATGGTACTAGAAAATGGAACCCAAGAATGGCCCCTTATATCTCTGCAAAACGTAAAGGTATTCATATTACAAATCTTACTAGAACTGCTCGTTTTTTATCAGAAGCTTGTGATTTAGTTTTTGATGCAGCAAGCAAGAGAAAACAATTCTTAATTGTTGGTACTAAAAATAAAGCAGCGGATTCAGTAGCCCGGGCTGCAATAAGGGCTCGGTGTCATTATGTTAATAAAAAATGGCTCGGCGGTATTTTAACGAATTGGTCTACTACAGAAACTAGACTTCAAAAGTTCAGGGACTTGAGAATGGAACAAAAGACCGGTAGACTCAACCGTCTTCCGAAAGGAGATGGGACTCGATTGAAGAGACAGTTAGCTCACTTGCAAACATATCTGGGTGGGATTAAATATATGACAGGGTTACCCGATATTGTAATACTCGTTGATCAGCAAGAAGAATATACAGCTCTTCGGGAATGTATCACTTTGGGAATTCCAACCATTTGTTTAATTGATACAAACTGTGACCCGGATCTCGCAGATATTTCGATTCCAGCGAATGATGACACTATAGCTTCAATCCGATTAATTCTTAATAAATTAGTATTTGCAATTTGTGAGGGTCGTTCTAGCTATATACGAAATTCCTGATTAATAATAAGATAAAGAAATTATTTTGTGAACTCCATATATTTATGGATATATAATCGGTTACTATTTGTCTATCGTGCAAAAGAGATAAAAATAACTAGCTATATTATGTGATTTGTTGATATTTAAAATATACAATTTTAGTAGGCAAATAAAAAAAAAAACGATGGTTGAATCAAAATAATTCCTTTTAAAGTTTTCTTTCAGGGGGTAGTATGAATGTTCTATCATGTTCCATCAACATCCTAAAAGGGTTATATGATATATCTGGTGTGGAAGTAGGCCAGCATTTCTATTGGAAAATAGGAGGTTTCCAAGTACACGCCCAAGTACTTATTACTTCTTGGGTTGTAATTGCTATCTTATTAGGTTCAGCCATTGTAACTGTTCGTAACCCCCAAAACATTCCAACTGGCGGTCAGAATTTCTTCGAATATGTCCTTGAATTCATTCGAGATGTGAGCCAAACTCAGATCGGAGAGGAATACGGCCCATGGGTCCCCTTTATTGGAACGATGTTTCTATTTATTTTTGTTTCTAATTGGGCGGGTGCACTTTTACCTTGGAAGATTATAGAGTTACCTCATGGGGAGTTAGCTGCACCTACGAATGATATAAATACTACCGTTGCTTTAGCTTTACTTACGTCAATAGCCTATTTTTATGCGGGCATTAGCAAAAAAGGATTAGGTTATTTCAGTAAATACATTCAACCAACTCCAATTCTTTTACCCATTAACATTTTAGAAGATTTCACAAAACCCTTATCACTTAGCTTTCGACTTTTCGGAAATATATTAGCGGATGAATTAGTAGTTGTTGTTCTTGTTTCTTTAGTACCTTCAGTGGTTCCTATACCTGTCATGTTCCTTGGGTTATTTACAAGTGGTATTCAAGCTCTTATTTTTGCAACTTTAGCTGCGGCTTATATAGGCGAATCCATTGAGGGGCATCATTAACGAATTTTGTTTTGAAATAGACTTTTTTATCTTATAGTCTAAGGCAATCTATTCTTGTTCAAGATAATCTACTTATACTTAGTGAACATAAATATACACATAAATAGAAAAAAAGTTTATAACGATCTAAAGGAATAGTAAAAACAAAAAGGAAAGAAATCTAAAAGAGTTTTGTCCTAAACGATCTTTTTCCTAGAATTCGTTTGAATCATTTATACCTTCGTCCAATCAATTTTTTTTTTGGCTTGATTATTTTGTTCATTCAATTCCAATCCAATTTTAGGAGTCATAATCTGAATAAGAGTTGTTTCCAACATGTGATTAAAAAAAGGGTTTTTTCTATAGAGATAGAGCTATTTCTATTTCACTCGGTTTTATTCAATTCAATAGATTGACTAATAATAAAATATTAATAAATTAAAAAAAAAAAAAATAATAATAAAATAACTTACAAGAAAACAAAGACTTATATTTCTATGCAATGATTCAGACTAATGAATTTGTCCATTTAGATTGATTGTATCCAAGTGGGATAATGATAAGGAAGAGAATAAAAAAAAAAATGGATTATTATTATTTACAAGAGTGAAATCAAACTAAGTTTATGGAATATATATATAAATAATGGAATAATGGCTATAACTCAATTTTCTTTTTGTGAATATTTCAGCATCTAAAAAATTATTTTAGAATCCGATTGAATTTAAGATACGAATAGTTGGTTTACGTTATGGAAGAAAGACGTGTATATGCAATATTAACTATTTATATAGTTAGATATTCGTTAAAAGATAGGTCGTCTAAAAGATATATCTAATCTGCCCTGGAGATTTCGATAGGGATTTCACTAAAAATCCCTCCTTTTCGTTTGGAACTGGGAATTCAATATTGAATAATTGAATAAAGAGATTAAATCAAGAAAAAGAATGAATAGTTCGAAATTTATTGGTTGATTGTATCATTAACCATTTTTTTTTGGTGCGAGGAACTTATCATGAATCCATTGATTTCTGCCGCTTCCGTTATTGCTGCTGGGTTGGCTGTTGGGCTTGCTTCTATTGGACCTGGGGTTGGTCAAGGTACTGCCGCGGGGCAAGCTGTAGAAGGTATCGCAAGACAACCCGAGGCAGAGGGAAAAATACGAGGTACTTTATTGCTTAGTCTGGCTTTTATGGAAGCTTTAACAATTTATGGATTAGTTGTAGCCTTAGCACTTTTATTTGCGAATCCTTTTGTTTAATCAAACGTATTTTTTTTTTATTGCCTTGTACTTGCTGCTTGTTTTTTCGAATTCTACCAAGATTTCATTCCTAAAATTACTTATTTATTTTTATTTGGACAATAACATACCACGGGAAGGACTCATTTGAGGATGAGGAATTAGTATACTAATTCGCTTTCTTCCTTCCCTCTTCTTAGTCCAATGGAACCCCCTCTTTTTTTTTTTTCAAGGGAATGTTGGAACAGTCTATATTATTAACACGCTACCTGATAGCGAATTTGAAACGAACTTTTAATAAGAACAATACTTAGTAGAGATTTCCAATTGAAAAAAAAAATGCATTTCTAATAGAAATAGAAAAAAATAGAATAGGTACAAAAAAAAAAAATAGATAATTAGTCTATCTAT